AGACTTGGTACAACCCAAAATCATCATTCCTTTTGGTTCGCACAACCAAAATTTTTTTTTGTAGGTCTACAAGAAGATGAGAAAATACGGAATTGTATCAAGAACTATGTACAAAAAAATAAGAGAATATCCCCAGGTTTCGAAGGAATTGGAATTGCACGAATAGAAATTCAAAAAAGAATCGATTTGATCCAGGTCATAATCTATATTGGGTTTCCAAATTTATTAATAGAGGGCCGAACGCGAGGGATCGAAGAATTACAGATGAATGTACAAAAAGAGTTGCATTCTGTGAACCGAAGACTCAATATTGCTATCACAAGAATTGAAAAACCTTATGGACACCCTAATATTCTTGCAGAATATATGGCTTCACAATTAAGAAATAGAGTTTCGTTTCGAAAGGCAATGAAAAGAGCTATTGAATTAACTGAACAAACAGATACAAAGGGAATTCAAATACAAATTGCAGGGCGTATCGACGGAAAAGAAATTGCACGTGTCGAATGGATCAGAGAAGGTAGAGTTCCTCTACAAACAATTCGTGCTAAAATTGATCATTGTTCCTATACAATTCGAACTATCCATGGAGTATTAGGCCTAAAAATTTGGATATTTGTGAACGAGGAATAATAGACCTTTTTTTATCTTGCCATTCTGTCCAGTGATAGAACAAAAAATGAGAAACTATTTCTGTTTTTTTCCTTTTTCCGTTAAATCAAACAAAAATAAACAATTCGAATTATAATTATATAAGGTTGAATAAAAAATAGATTAATCTTACTTTTGATATAATTGCTATGCTTAGTGTGTGACTCGTTAGTTTTTTCTTTAGAGTTTCAAGCTGGGCTTCAAAAAAAAAAAAGACTGACCCCCACTATAAACTTAATAACTATATAAAATAAAACAATAAAATAAACGAAAAACTAATAACCAACTTATTGCTTCGTATTGTCGAGATCCCAAGAAACAGTCACTATATGACTGAATGACTGAATCAATCATATAGTTGTAACAACTGAAATTTTCATAAAAAACAAATCTGATTATGGATTTTGAAGAAAAAAAAAAAGGGATGCGGATAAATGGAAAGGTGATAGAAAGAGAGAACAAAAATATCAATGATAGATGATTCCAATATGTATGGTCTATGAATCACCTCATAAAAGGCAGTGTGATAAAGCATTAATATTAATATATATAATATAATAATACAAAAAATAAAGTATAATAATAATACAAATAATAAAGTATAATATAAATAATAAAGAGCCCTGGGTTAATAGAAACTGAGGAGATTGACTCGGGAACAAATTTTGTTGGGAGCTCCGTTGCAGAGTTCAGGCCTAACCATTAATGGAGAAGCTATAGGAACGACGAAACCTGTGACTATATAAGATTCTACTATTAAAATATAAATAAAATAGAAAAGAAAAATGAATCCTAATGATTCATCGGGCGGGATGGCGGAACGAACCAAGAACAAATTGATTTACTCTGAGAGGTCATGGATTGATCCTACGAATGAAGCAGGATAGAGTCAATATCCGCCCGCGAAACCCTTATTTATTTATTGTATTACAATACAATACAATATTGGCTTGACTCGATAAGAGTAAAAAAAAATAGGGATTCGTTATAAAAAATAAGCATTATCTATAAATATACACATCTAGCCATATATGGAGCTTCCTATGTAATAAATGAAATATCAATAAATCCCATTACTTAGTTTAGTGTACTAATTATTAAATAGATGTGTATCTGTATCGAATCTTTTCATTCGCGAGGAGCTGGATGAGAGGAAACTCTCATGTCCGGTTCTGTAGTAGAGGTGGGATTAATAAAAAACCATCAACTATAACCCTAAAAGAACTAGATTTCGTAAGCACCATAGAGGAAGAATGAAGGGAATATCTTGTCGGGGCAATCATATTAGTTTCGGCAGATATGCTCTTCAGGCACTTGAACCCGCTTGGATCACAGCTAGACAAATAGAAGCAGGGCGAAGAGCAATGACACGATATGCGCGTCGTGGTGGAAAAATATGGGTACGTATATTTCCAGACAAACCTGTTACAATAAGACCTACGGAAACACGTATGGGTTCGGGGAAAGGATCTCCCGAATATTGGGTATCCGTTGTTAAACCAGGCCGAATACTTTATGAAATGGGTGGAGTATCAGAAACTGTAGCCAGAGCAGCTATCTCAATAGCTGCGTGCAAAATGCCTATACGAACTCAATTTCTTATTTCAGGATAGGGATATAGAACTAAAGATAAACAAAAGGGGTATTGAGGATGAAAAAACAACCGCGGGTTTATTTATTTCTAGACAAACACTATTTCTTTTTTTCCTCATTCTTTGCATTGAAATAACAGATTCAAATAAAAATGATATGATTCAACCTCAGACCCTTTTGAATGTAGCAGATAACAGCGGAGCTCGAGAATTGATGTGTATTCGAATCATAGGAGCTGGTAATCATCGATATGCTCATATTGGTGACGTTATTGTTGCTGTAATCAAAGAAGCAGTGCCCAATATGCCTCTAGAAAGATCAGAAGTAATTCGAGCTGTAATTGTACGTACATGTAAAGAACTCAAACGTGACAACGGTATGATAATACGATATGATGACAATGCTGCGGTTGTCATTGATCAAGAAGGAAATCCAAAAGGAACTCGAGTTTTTGGCGCGATTGCTCGGGAATTGAGACAGTTGAATTTTACTAAAATAGTTTCATTAGCTCCTGAAGTATTATAAATACTAGTAGATGAAACTATGATATAGTTATAGTAGGATATCTGAAATGGATGAAATTAGTAGATTGTATTTCACGCATATACTTTTCATAATTGAAATTGAATAATTCAAAATAAAAAAACATGTTGATTATATCAAAATTAAGAAGCACCAATAATTAGAATTCGTCATGGGCAGAGACGCTATTGCTGATATAATAACTTCTATAAGAAATGCTGACATGAGTAAAAATGGAACGGTTCGAATAGCATCCACTAATATCACCGAAAACATTGTTAAAATACTCCTACGAGAAGGTTTTATTGAAAACGTTCGGAAACATCAGGAAAGTAACAAAGATTTCTTGGTTTCAACCTTGCGCCATAGAAGGACTAGGAAAGGAATATATAGAACTATTTTAAAACGTATCAGTCGACCTGGTCTACGAATCTATTCCAACTATCAAAAAATTCCTAAGATTTTAGGTGGAATGGGAATTGTAATTCTTTCCACTTCTCGAGGCATAATGACAGATCGAGAAGCTAGACTAGAAAAAATTGGAGGAGAAATTTTGTGCTATATATGGTGATCTTCCTCCGGTATCCTAATTTGATCTCTAACTTCCTATTTGTGAAATAGAGAGGAAAAGTGAGTTATATAACTCTTCCTCCATTAGTTGATGATATTTCAAGGGGTTACCTGGATGAAAGAACAAAAATTGATTCATGAAGGTTTAATTACTGAATCACTTCCCAACGGTATGTTCCGGGTCCGTTTAGATAATGAAGATCTAATTCTAGGTTATATTTCAGGGAGGATCCGACGCAGTTTGATACGGATATTGCCGGGAGATAGAGTCAAAATCGAAATAAGTCGGTATGATTCAACTAGAGGACGTATAATTTATAGACTCCGCAACAAAGATTCGAGCGATTAGATGATTTTTGAAAACATTCCTTTGGTGAGAGATACAACTCGAAGCTAAAAAATAAAATACAAGAGACTTATTTTCTTCCAAGGAATAGATTTCAAATTAAGGTAAGGAGTGAGAAATATGAAAATAAGAGCTTCCGTTCGTAAAATTTGTGAAAAATGTCGACTGATCCGTAGGCGCGGACGAATTATAGTGATTTGTTCCAATCCGAGACATAAACAGAGACAAGGATAATCTTTCTTTTATAAAATTTCTCAAAGAAGGGCCATGTAAAAATAAAGGATCTGTTTTAACATGAAATGGATATCTCCGTATCTTTCTGTATATTTCTGATTCATATTTATGAGATGAAAAAATATGGCAAAACCTATACCAAAAATTGGTTCGCGTAGGAATGGACGTATTGGTTCACGTAAGAATGGACGTAGAATACCAAAAGGGGTTATTCATGTTCAAGCGAGTTTCAACAATACTATTGTAACTGTTACAGATGTACGAGGTCGGGTGGTTTCTTGGGCCTCCGCCGGTACTTCTGGATTCAAAGGCACAAGAAGAAAGACACCCTATGCTGCTCAAGCCGCCGCCTTAAATGCTATTCGTACTGTAGTTGATCAGGGTATGCAACGAGCAGAAGTTATGATAAAGGGTCCTGGTCTCGGAAGAGACGCAGCATTACGGGCCATTCGTAGAAGTGGTATACTATTAAGTTTCGTACGTGATGTAACACCTATGCCACATAATGGATGTCGACCTCCTAAAAAAAGACGTGTGTAAAAATAAGAATTAAACGGATTGCAAGAGAAATAAATGATTCAATGATCTGATCAAATAATAATATTTAGTATGGTTCGAGAGGAAATAGCAGGATCCACTCGAACACTACAGTGGAAATGTGTTGAATCAAGAGTAGACAGTAAGCGTCTTTATTATGGTCGTTTCATTCTGTCCCCGCTCATGAAAGGGCAAGCCGATACCATAGGTATTGCCATGCGAAGGGCTCTACTTGGAGAAATAGAAGGAACATGTATCACACGTGCAAAATCTGAGAGGGTGCCGCATGAATATTCTACGATAGTAGGTATTGAGGAATCGGTACATGAAATTTTAATAAATTTGAAAGAAATTGTATTGAGAAGTAATCTGTATGGAGTTAGAGACGCATCCATTTGCGTCAGGGGTCCTAGATACGTAACCGCTCAAGATATCATCTCACCACCTTCCGTGGAAATAGTTGACACAACACAGCATATAGCTAACCTGACGGAACCAATTGATTTGCGTATTGGATTACAAATCAAGAGAGATCGCGGATACCGTA